TACCGCGAAGGCTATGAACTTAGATGAGGAGAGCAAATTGAAGAAATGACCTTAAATCTATGTGTACTCACCCCTAATCGAATTGTTTGGGATTCGGAAGTGAAAGAAATCATTTTATCGACTAATAGCGGACAAATTGGTGTATTACCAAATCACGCACCTATTGCCACAGCTGTAGATATAGGAATCTTGAGAATACGTCTTAACGACCAATGGTTAACAATAGCTCTGATGGGCGGTTTCGCTAGAATAGGCAATAATGAAATAACCATTTTAGTAAATGATGCAGAGAGGGGCAGTGACATTGATCCGCAAGAAGCTCAACAAACTCTTGAAATAGCTGAAGCTAATTTAAGTAGCGCTGAAGGCAAGAGACAAACAATTGAGGCAAATTTAGCTCTCCGACGAGCTAGGACGCGAGTCGAGGCTATCAATACAATTTTATAACTAGCTGTTGGTGCGTCCGAATAGAATAATAATAAAGAAAGAAAAAGAGAATAATAAAGAAAGAAAAAGAAATTTAGGAAAGAAAAAGAGAATAATAAAGAAAGAAAAAGAAATTTAGCTTATACCTTATACAATACACCATATTAGGTTAGGATTTTACCGATTGAATCCAATCAAGTGTAATCAGATTTTGGTGCAACAAAAAATAAAAAAAAAAATAAGAAGAAGTAGTAGGGTATGGAAAAGATACAAAATCAATCAAAAAAAGAAGGTGGGTAGAAATACTTATTAGATACCGCAGCCAATGGTATCTAATAAGTTCTACCTACTATTGGATTTGAACCAATGACTCCTGCCGTATGAAAGCAATACTCTAACCGCTGGGTTAAGTAGGTCATTTATTATCATAAAAAAAAAAAAGGAACCCGTCACATTGATAGATTATAGATGGAATCTTATTTCTAAGCAATACCCTTGACAGGAAATAGATCAGAGAGCTATCATGTCAGATTATGCAATACTCACCTTGCCTTGACAAGAATTTATATAATGATAAAATATTTATCACAAACACAAGGGCCATAGCTCAGTTGGTAGAGCACCTCGTTTACACGCGCGCCAATGTTTTTTCAGAGGAGTCCATCATATAATCAACAGAATTTATCTTAGTAAAAAGTCGACGTCTTACTCCCATGTATTCTAAGGAACAAGAGAACAATAGCCTGACAATATAGTTGGTTGGTCCAATTGAGGTTCCAATTTAGGCGCCAAGAAATAGAACCCATTATTGATTTGATAATTGATAAGGTGAATATCCAGTCCATTCAATGCTAGGCATAATGAGTATAAGTACCTCAAAAAAATCTCTTTTTGTCCTATGAACTTGAAGGTGTATGAAGTTTCATATTTGATGCTTTGGGCAGAGCGCTAGAGACTCCATTTAACTTAGGTTGATATAGGCCGAAGGCAGACCTACGTCAAGATAACTCTTTTTTGAAACACTTTGGTATTGCTACTGAATAAAAATAAAGAGTCAGAGCACGCGGAGCCATCTCGTTATCTTTCTGTTAAGAAAAAGGATGGCAGACTCGCTGATATTTATATCAGTTGATGAAAGAGCCCAATGCAAAAAAAAAAAATGCACGTTGGGTCTTTGAAACAGTTCGAATCATTTCGATAATAATCAGTTTGATCTGTTTTACCGAGAAGGTCTACGGTTCGAGTCCGTATAGCCCTAATTTTTTTTTTAATTTTTAATTTAATTAATATTTATTTTATTTTTAATTAAGTAAATTTCCAATTTTTAATTAATATTAATGTAAATAATGTAAATTTCCAATTAATTTATAATTTAATCTTTTTTTTTTTTTTACTTTTACATATACTTTACATATACATAGTAGAGTTTTTTATTTCTTCATTATTATTTGTTGTTTGTCGCTGGACGGTTGGTTGTTCCATTGAAATAGAATCATTCCCACATTCTCGCTCACAGGAATCGTTCGGAACATGAAACTCAAATAAATTTCAATGGAACCAATCGACTGATATTTTCCAAATTTAGGATAAGCAAACCCATTCTTTTTCATTTTCATTAATTTTCCTGAGTGAATTACATAGCTAAAAAAATGTCCCTTTTCCTATCCATGATCAAATAGTTAGTATACCTTTCTTTGGTATACCTAAAGAAATAGTTATTTTTTAAGGTAAGATCATGACATGAGCCCGGATAATATACTCAAACTCAATTGCTCATGATTCAAAAGGCAATAAAATTTGGGATCCGTTTGCACTTAGACGAGTTAGGAACCCCGAACTTATTCACTTCACTTTTTGCGAAAGAGCAACCCAACTCATTGTTTCAGAGAGAATGAATTGATCCTAAATCCCCACCTATTTTTGGTTTTGGGTATAGGAACCTATGCGTTGTTATATGTAAGGGCTCCTCGCAATTCAACGCATTGAATACAATAAGTCTCGTACTGGGAGATATAATAAAATAAATGCCCTCTGTTGTTATATTGTTATATTTGTTATATATTTATATATATTA